ATATAAAAGATATATGATTCCGATATAATATGTAAGGTCTTTAAAACATCTCATAAACGACAATAATGTAATAAAGCATTAATAAAGATTCCCTAATAATTCTATGAGATAAATCTTTTCATAGAAAAATCATAAAAATCATATGAGCTTCAAGCCAAAAAAGACTAAGAGGGTTGGCTCAAGAACTACTTTCAGTAAGAGCTCCGTTGTCGAATTCAGGCCTAAGCATTAATCAAGAAGCGGTGGGAACGACGGAACCCATGAATACATAAGATTACATTGAAAATGAATCCCGATTATTTAGTGGGAAGGATGGCGGAACGAACCGTAAATCAATTCATATTTTCTGAAAAATGATAAACTAACTCTACAATTACAATTGAAATAGAGATTGAAAGAGTAAATATTCGCCTGCGAAAATATATTTTAGATCATATATATATAATAATAAAACATTTAATAAAATTCATCCCTAAGCATCACTTGATTCAGTGGATTATTCCGTGTATATCTTAATTATATCTCTTCTTATCTTAATTGAAAAATTTGCATTCGCGAGGAGCCGGATGAGAAGAAAATCTCACGTCCAGTTCTGTAGTAGAGATGGAATTATTAAAATAACCATCAACTATAACCCAAAAAGAACCAGATTCCGCAAACAACATCGAGGAAGACTGAAGGGGATATCTTATCGAGGAAATAATATTTGTTTTGGAAAATATGCTCTTCAGGCACTCGAACCCTCTTGGATCACATCTAGACAAATAGAAGCGGGGAGGCGAGCAATGACACGAAATGCGCGCCGCGGGGGAAAAATATGGGTACGTATTTTTCCAGACAAACCGGTTACAGTAAGAACTGCGGAAACCCGTATGGGTTCGGGGAAAGGATCTCCCGAATATTGGGTAGCTGTTGTCAAACCAGGTCGAATACTTTATGAAATAAGCGGGGTAGCAGAAAATATAGCCCGAAGAGCTATCTCAATAGCGGCATCTAAAATGCCTATACGAACTCAATTTATTATTTCAGGATTAGTAATGTAGAACCAAAAATCGATCTTATTTTTGACAAACAATATTTCTTTTTAGTCCTTTGCAGTTATTTTTGCATTGAAAGAACAGATAAAAAATATGATTCAACCTCAGACCTATTTGACTGTAGCAGACAACAGTGGAGCTAAAAAATTGATGTGTATTCGAATCATAGGAGCTAGCAATCGTCGATATGCTCGTATTGGCGATGTTATTGTTGCTGTGATCAAAGAAGCAATACCCAATTCACCCTTAGAAAGATCAGAAGTAATAAGAGCTGTAATTGTACGTACCTGTAAAGAACTCAAACGGGACAGCGGTATGATAATAAGATATGATGACAACGCTGCAGTTATCATTGATCAAGAAGGAAATCCAAAAGGAACTCGAGTTTTTGGCGCAATTGCCCGCGAATTGAGACAAAACTTTACTAAAATAGTTTCATTAGCGCCTGAGGTATTATAAGAAAAAAAAAAAGGATATTTGAATGAAATAGTAGACTAGCTATCACGTATATACCTTTCGTTTAAAAATTTTTAATTTTGTCATAAAAAAAAAAGAAAAAAAGTAAGAAAAAACATGTTGATTATATAAAAATTTGGAGACACCGCGGATATGGGTAGGGACACTATTGCTGATATAATAACCTCGATACGAAATGCTGACATGAATAGAAAAGGAACAGTTCGAATAGCATCGACTAATATCACCGAAAACATTGTTAAAATACTTTTACGAGAAGGCTTTATTGAAAACGTAAGAAAACATCAAGAAGGAAACAAATACTTTTTGGTTTTAACGCTACGACATAGAAGAAATAGGAAAGGCCCGTATCGAAATACTTTATATTTAAAAAGAGTCAGTCGACCTGGTCTACGAATCTATTCTAACTCTCAAGGAATTCCTAGAATTTTAGGCGGAATGGGAATTGTAATTCTTTCTACCTCTCGCGGTATAATGACAGATCGGGAGGCTCGACGAGAAGGAGTTGGGGGAGAAATTTTATGTTATATATGGTAAGGTAATCCCTCTAATATCTAAATTAGATCAAAAATTGCCTATAATTGTGAACAAAAAGACAAAAGACAGGTTATCTAATATCTCTGCTCTATTAGTTGATACGTTAAGGAGGTTTTGCCTGGAATGCAAGAACAAAAAACAATTCATGATGATTACTGAATCACTCCCTAACGGTATGTTCTGAATTAGTTTAGATAATGAAGATCGGATTATAGATTATATTTATTTCATTTCATAAAGGATACGACGTAGTTCTATACGGAAAACCCTATCCCTTTTAAGATTGAAATAAACCTTTATGATTGAACCAGAGGTCATAGATAAATTTTGAAAACTCTGCACTAAGGATTCACACGATTAATTTTCAACCTCAACACTCCTTACTCTCGAGAGTACAATTCAAGATGTCAAATAGCAAGAAACTTATTTTCTTCCACGAACTAGATTCAAAATTAAAAGTAAGGAATGACAAATATGAAAATAAGGGCTTCTGTTCGTAAAATTTGTGAAAAGTGTTGTCTGATCCGCAGACGGGGACGAATTATAGTAATTTGTTCTAACCCAAAACATAAACAACGACAGGGATAATACTTTTATTATTAAAGTATTCAAAGGTGCTGTCTTGAGTAATGTAATGTCAAAAAAATGACGAATTTGTTTTGACATGAAATGGATATATCCATATATCTCTGACGCATATTTATGAAATGATAAAATATGGCAAAACCTATACCAAAATTTGGTTCACGTAGAAATAGACGTATACGTATTAGTTCACGTAAAAGTGCACGTAAAATACCAAAAGGCATTATCCATGTTCAAGCAAGTTTCGCCAATACCATTGTAACTGTTACAGATGTACGGGGTCGGGTTGTTTCCTGGTCTTCCGCGGGTACTTGTGGCTTCAAAGGCAGAAAAAGGGGGACGCCGTTTGCGGCTCAAACCGCGGCGGAAGATGCTATTCATACAGTAGTGGACCAGGGCATGCAACGAGCAGAAGTCACGATAAAGGGTCCCGGTCTCGGAAGAGATGCAGCATTACGAGCTATTCGTCGAAGCGGTATATTATTAAGTTGCGTGCGGGACGTAACCCCTATGCCACATAATGGCTGTAGGCCTCCTAAAAAAAGACGTGTGTAAAAAAAAGCATTGACGAAATTTCAAGAGAAATAAACGATTCAAAGATATTTATAATATTCCTATGGTTCGAGAAAAAATAAGAGTATCGACTCGGACACTGCAGTGGAAATGTGTTGAATCAAGAACAGATAGTAAATGTCTTTATTATGGGCGCTTTATTCTTTCTCCACTTCTGAAAGGGCAAGCTGACACAATCGGCATTGCAATGCGAAGAGCTTTACTTGGAGAAATGGAAGGAACATGTATTACACGCGCAAAATCTGAGAAAATACCACATGAATACTCTACCATCGTAGGTATTCAAGAATCAGTCCATGACATTTTAATGAATTTGAAAGAAATCATATTGAGAAGTAATCTATACGGAACTTGTGAAGCATCTATTTGTATTAGGGGCCCTAGATGCGTAACTGCTCAAGATATCATCTTGCCGCCTTATGTAGAAATAGTTGACAATACACAACATATAGCTAGCTTGACGGAACCAATTGATTTGTGTATTGGATTACAACTCGAGCGAAATCGAGGATATCATATTAAAGTGCCCAATAACTTTCAAGACGGAAGTTATCCTATAGATGCTCTATTCATGCCTGTTAGAAACGTGAATCATAGTATTCATTCTTATGGGAATGAAAAACAAGAACTACTTTTTCTCGAAATATGGACAAATGGCAGTTTAACTCCGAAAGAAGCACTTTATGAAGCCTCCCGGAATTTAATTGATTTATTGATTCCTTTTCTACACGCGGAAGAAGAAAATTTACATTTAGCGGACAATGAACAAAAAGTTTCTTTACCCCTTTTGACCTTTCACGATAGATTGACTCAACTCAAAAAAAAAAATATAGTATTAAAATCGATTTTTATTGACCAATTAGAATTTTCACCTAGGATCTACAATTGCCTAAAAAAGTCCAATATACATACATTAGCAGACCTTTTGAATAACAGTCACGAAGATCTTATTAAAATTGAACATTTTGACATAGACGACGTAAAAAAAATATTGGACACTCTTGAAAAACATTTTTGAATTGATTGACATTTAACAAAAATGAAAAATAAAAGATGAAAAAAAAATCGATTGAATTTGACAGAATAAATAAAGAATTTAATTGAATAGATAGATGTATCTAGGGAAAATTCACCTTGAAGCGACTATTCCCTAGATACACATGTTGTGCTATTTCACAATTGAATCAATTTAAAAAAGACCTAAAGTTAGAGATTTATCAATAGGTAATGTTGCTCCAATACCTAACCAAAGGGCCACCGCGGTACCAACCAAAAAGACAGTTGTAGCTATTGGACGACGAAATGGATTTTGGAATTTATTAACATTCTCTAAAAAAGGAACTGTTAATAATCCCGCAGGTACTGAAACCATTAAAAGAACGCCTAATAACTTATTGGGTACTGTACGAAGTATTTGAAATACGGGAAAAAAATACCATTCAGGTAATATTTCCAAAGGAGTTGCAAATGGATCCGCTGGCTCACCAATCATTGATGGTTCTAAAACCGCTAAGCCTACGTTACATGCAATAGTACCGAAAATTACGACGGGAAAAATATATAAAAGATCATTAGGCCACGCGGGCTCACCATAATAATTATGACCCATCCCTTTTGCCAATTTAGCCCTTAATACGGGATCATTCAAGTCTGGTTTTTTTGTTATTAGGATAGGTGAATCATTCTTATTATATATAGATATTTAATTCATCCCCCGAAAGAGCCGGACATGCTGATTTTTCATCATCCGGCTCGAGCAAGAATCAAAAGAAACGAACAAATCCAAAAAAATCTCTTAGCCGTATGAATGATTATTCGGGAAGAATTTACGTTTTTACAAATAAATGCTCAAGACCCAAGTAGGCTTACATCATGATCAAATGCTTTCTGGGTAGTCTCATCCCTTGTGGTTGGTTTTTATCTCCAAAATTATTTAAGATTTTTTTATATAAAAAATCTTAAATAAAAAAAAAAAAATAAAAAATTAAAGGGTTTACTTGTTACTAATATAGCCTAGCCTCTATTCTTCTTTAGATCCCTTGTTTCACCCCGATAGTATCATAGATCAGGTCAATGCAGAGGAAATGGATGCATTTCAATACTATTAAAATAATATTTAATATAAAAAATAATCATTTAATTTTAATATATACTAAAAAAAAAAAAGAAAATTTTTAAATTAATTTACGCAAAATCACACATTCGACTGGATCTTACGGAGCCCGTTCATGCCTGAACATGGTTCAAGGTTGATCATAGAATAAATTCTCTTCGCACGAACCAGCCTATCCTCTGTATAGGACTTACTTATAGGGTGGTTGGACAAAAGACACATTGGATTATGAATTACAATGTGGCAGTTAAAGGGACATATACCTGCACAGCCTAATCAATAGTTCAAGTCACACACTCCCATAATCCATTTTTTTCGGAGAATTACCTTCAACTCGTGTATGTTAAATAACTAAATACAATATTAGAGAGTTGAAGGAAAATGTCCAAATACACGGATTATTGAAAACAATAATCCATACATGTAGCAATGAAATACTGTTCTTATCCCCCCCCCCCAAAAAAAAAAAAATGACAAATATCTATGATATACCCTTTTTTCTATAAGGGACCAGAAATACCTTGTTTACGTATCATTAAAAAATGCATTAACATAAATACGGCAGTAAGAAGAGGCAATACAAAAGTATGTAAACTATAAAAACGGGTCAAAGTGGATTGTCCCACACTAGCACTTCCACGTAATAACTCTACCAAAGGCGATCCTACTACAGGAATAGCGTCAGGTACACCTGTTACAATTTTGACTGCCCAATAACCAATTTGGTCCCGAGGTAAGGAATAACCAGTTACACCAAAGGATGCGGTCAATACAGCCAGAACCACGCCTGTAACCCAAGTCAATTCGCGAGGTTTTTTAAAGCCACCAGTAAGATACACACGAAATACATGTAGGATCATCATTAGAACCATCATACTTGCCGACCACCGATGAACTGATCGTATTAACCAACCAAAGTTAGCTTCCGTCATTATATATTGAACAGAAGCGAAAGCCTCCGTAACAGTTGGGCGATAGTAAAAAGTCATAGCAAAACCGGTAGCTACTTGTACTAAAAAACAAGTAAGCGTAATTCCTCCTAGACAATAAAAAATGTTTACATGCGGAGGAACATATTTACTAGTTATATCATCCGCAATCGCCTGAATCTCGAGGCGTTCTTCGAACCAATCATAGACTTTATTGAGATAGGTAAAGCGCTAAAAGCCCCCTCTAAGAACCGTATATGAGAATTTTATCTCGTACGGCTCAAGCAAACACACCCAAATAAAAGTTAAAGCTCCTTAATCTCTTTATTTTTTTTTTTTCGGAAGATGTGAAGGAATAAAAATACGAAAGTAAAGTTTTTGTTTTTGGGGCGATAATGCCAATATATCAAGTCGGCTCATCCATCTTTATGTTAATTGTTACTACAGGCCTCTTGACTATTCTCTTTTCCTATTTTTTCTCTTTGTTTTTTCTTTTTCTGTGGCTTTTTTATCAGTGATAGGCATTTTTCTTGTTAAGACCCTATGAATTGATTGAAACCCCAGATTCATACTATAACCACGATGACTCCGAAAAACCTAAAAGCTAATCCCAAAGATTCCTTGAGTAAGAACCATTGGATCATCACTTATTCAATCAATAGAAGAGGTATAAATAAAAAAAAAATTGTCCGTTTATTCTTTATTTTATTAAATAAAAAGAAGAAAAATATTTGGATTCTTTTGAAAAGCAAAAATTGGATTGAATCCGATCGCGAGGTCTGAATATTAAATAAATATGAATCATAGTTCAAAGATTTCTTCATCTATTTTAGATATTCCGTGTTCCAGATACAAAAAAGTATATCCGACGAATGAGAACCATCTCTATCAGGATAAGATGACAGACCCCTTCTCTGTACTATAAATAGGATCAATTATAACAAGTCACACACTCATATTCCGGAAATACAGAAAGAAAGAAATTCCGCGATCGAACTACCAAAAAAGGGCGTTAAAAATACAAAGCGTAGCCCTAAAAATAAAATGCACTTTTTGTTGAAAAGATAGAACTTTTGGGTTCTTTTGAATTACCTTATTCTTGTGGATTTAATTTATTGAAATTCCATCCAATAAAACGGAAGAGTTATAAATTTCTAAAATAATACATAGGAATATTGCAAATAAAGCCATTGCAACTCCCATCAAAGGAGTAGTTCCCCATCCAGGAGCTACTTTACCATATTCCGAATTCAACGGTTTCAATAAAACCCCTACGGTAGTTGGTTTTGGACGAGATCTAGAACTACCCTCAACGGTTTGTGTAGCCATAAATCCTATTTTTTTGAGATCTGTTGACTTTGTATACCATTCCATTGTAAATAAATGATTTTATCATAGATCCCATCCCTTGACATTGACAGAATTTTTTACTATAATATATAAAATATTAATATCGATCCCTTGACTATAATATAATTTTTTACTCTAATATATAAAATAATAAGTAATGAATCATACTTGACATTGACAGAATTTTTTACTATAATAATAAAAAATATATAAAATAATAATATCGATCCCTTGACTATAATATAATTTTTTACTCTAATATATAAAATAATAAGTAATGAATCATACTTGACATTGACAGAATTTTTTACTATAATAATAAAAAATATATAAAATAATAATATCGATCCCTTGACTATAATATAATTTTTTACTCTAATATATAAAATAATAATAATGAATCATACTTGACATTGACAGAATTTTTTACTATAATATATATAATAATAAAAAATATATAAAATATAATAAAAAATATATAAAATAATAATATAGATCCCTTGACTATAATATAATTTTTTACTCTAATATATAAAATAATAATAATGGAAACAGCAACCCTAGTCGCCATCTTTATATCTGGTTTACTTGTAAGTTTTACTGGATATGCGCTATATACCGCTTTTGGGCAACCCTCTCAACAATTAAGAGATCCTTTCGAGGAACACGGGGACTAGTTGAAGTAATGAGCCTTCTGATATCTGATATTAGAAGGCTCATTACTTCAATTAAGCTAATGAAAAATTATTTCACCTTTTTAGTTGGAACTTTAGGAGGTTCCCGAAAAAAGATAGCGAAAAAAATGATTCCTAGAGTCGAGACTAATAAAAATGTATAAACCAATGCTTCCATAGATTTGATTGTGGTTTACAATTGTAGCTTCCATCCCTGTTTACTCGAGATTATTTTCTCGATAATGATAAAAAGTAAAAACAAAAAAAGGGCAACGATTCCAATCAAGATTTTTTTAGTATACTATATCAAATAACACAAAAAATAAAGGAAAAATCTTCTATTAGACCCCTTGTCTTCTTGTGGTAGAATCCCCAATTTTTTGGAATGCTCCAAATTCTACCTGAGCATCCAAATCGGGGTCAATACCGGCAAAAACATCTCTAAACAAAGTTCGAGCCCCATGCCAAATGTGCCCAAAGAAAAAGAGTAACGCCAAAGAAGCATGTCCGAATGTAAACCAACCCCTTGGACTACTGCGAAAAACACCATCGGATTTCAAAGTAGAACGGTCTAATTCGAAAATTTCACCCAATTGAGCACGCCGAGCATATTTTTTCACCGGAGCGGGATCGCTATAACTGACTCCGTTGAGTTCACCGCCATAGAATTCAACAGTTACACCTACCTGTTCAACGCTATACTTAGATTCCGCTCTTCGAAAAGGAACGTCAGCTCTAACAATTCCGTCCCCATCTATCAAAACAACTGGAAATGTTTCAAAAAATGAAGGCATACGACGTACAAAAAGTTCACGTCCGTCTTTATCTCTAAAAATGGGATGTCCCAGCCATCCAACAGCTATTCCATCGCCATTGTCCATGGAGCCCGCTCTAAATAATCCCCCTTTTGCCGGATTATTACCGATGTAATCATAAAAAGCTAATTTCTCAGGAATTTTTGCCCAAGCTTCCGATAAACTTTGATTTTCAGATAGCCCCACACTTACTCTTCGGTAGATTTCTTGCTGAAAGAATCCCTGATCCCATTGATACCGAGTGGGACCAAACAATTCGATCGGGGTAGTTGCTGAACCATACCACATAGTTCCAGCAACAACAAAAGCTGCAAAAAAGATAGCCGCAATACTACTAGAAAGAACGGTTTCAATATTGCCCATACGTAATCCTTTGTATAGACGTTGGGGCGGGCGGACACTAAGATGGAATAGACCCGCTAATATGCCTAATGTCCCTGCTGCAATATGATGAGAGGCTATTCCTCCTGGAACAAAGGGATCAAAACCTTCGACACCCCATGCTGGACTTATGGGCTGTACTTTTCCAGTTAGTCCATAAGGATCGGATACCCAGATTCCGGGACCGTATAAGCCTGTTACATGAAATGCGCCAAAACCAAAACAAGCCACTCCGGAAAGAAATAAATGAATTCCAAAAATCTTAGGCAAATCCAAAGAAGGTTTTCCTGTACGTTCATCAGAAAAAATTTCTAGATCCCAATACACCCAATGCCAAATAGCCGCTAAAAAGCACAAACCAGAAAAAACAATGTGTGCTCCGGCCACACCTTCATAACTCCAAATACCCGGATCCGTTATAGACCCTCCTGTAATACTCCAACCGCCCCATGAATTGGTTATTCCTAAACGAGTCATAAAAGGTATAACGAACATACCCTGTCTCCACATTGGATCAAGAACGGGATCAGAGGGATCAAAAATGGCTAATTCATATAGAGCCATCGAACCAGCCCAACCCGCAACCAGAGCTGTATGCATTATATGAACAGAAATCAACCGGCCGGGATCATTCAATACGACAGTATGAACACGATACCAAGGCAAACCCATGGAAATACCCCTTTACTCAAAGAACAATGATACTATGTAACTTTATTGCATTAGAAAAGATGGATCTATGATTATTATAGAATAAATAATCTAAGGATCTAAAAAAGATGGATCTATGATTATTATAGAATAAATAATCTAAGGATCTAAAAAAGATGGATCTATGATTATTATAGAATAAATAATCTAAGGATCTAAAAAAGATGGATCTATGATTATTATAGAATAAATAATCTAAGGATCTAAAATGGATCTATGATTATTATAGAATAAATAATCTAAGGATCTAAGGATTATCTCGGAACAAGGGTTCATCTTTGTTCTATTCTATTCTGGTGGTAATAATGGAACAATTATGTTTGTAGGAACAAAGAGAAACAAATCTATTCTATATCCGATAAGTATCAATACGCAATGGGAAGTTGATACCATCTTGTATCTGTTTGCTACTTGATGATTATTGTAAGGTTATATTCCTATGATATCAAGATAATAATTGTATAGATAATAATAATAATTATACATGCTTCGTATAAAGTCAATAAAGTACACAAAGTCAATAGTTCTTAACAAAAATAAAAAAATTATGCCTCTTTATAATAATAATGATAATGAAAATGAAAATGAATATAATTTTCATGTTCCAAAAGTTCCCTTTAGAATGCCTAAACCGAAACCTAAACTTAAACCTAAAGACAAAGACAAATATGACGATGAAGACAAATATGACGATGAAGATAAAAATTCAAAGGAAGCGGAAAAGGCAAAGGCAAAGCCAGAGGAACTGGAGGAAATGATAGAGTGGATTGACATATACAGCGCACTTTATCAACACAGACAAATTTTTTTATTCGATCAGATTAGGGACGATGTCGCGCAGCAAATTCCTGGTCTTCTGCTATATCTCTCTGCGGATGATCCTACCAAAGATTTGAATTTGTTCATAAATTCACCTGGTGGGAATGTAACGCATGGCCTATCTATTTATAATATGATGCAATTTGTGGACGCAGATGTAAGTACAACATGTGTAGGCGAAGCTTCTTCCATAGCAGCTTTGATACTGGCCGGCGGAGAAATTAACAAACGTTACGCATTCCCTCATGCGAGGGTAATGCTGCAGCAACCTTCTGGTTCTTATAACATGCATACATCGTTCGACGTTATCAGGCTCACGGAAGAAATGTTGCACTTCCGTGAACAGATAGCAAACGCTTATGTCGAAAGAACCGGACAACCATATGAGACTATATACAGAGATATGAAAAGGAGTAAGTTTATGTCAGCAGAAGAAGTCAAAGAGTATGGAATTATTGATCGTATAGTGAACCGCTACAACAAGAACAAGAGTTAAATATTTTAGTTTTTTATTTTATCTTATCATGGTATTTATCTTAAGATAAAATTAACTAGAAATGCATTTGGTTTAGATTAATCCTAACCAAATGCATTTCTAGTTTTTTATCTTATCACTGGATTTATCTTAAGATTCTATTAACTAGAAATGCATTTGGTTAGGATTAATCTAAACCAGCTCATTATGTATATAATTCAATATGCCAACTATTAAACAACTTATTAGAAATACAAGACAGCCAATCAGAAATGTCAAGAAATCCCCCGCTCTTCGGGGATGTCCTCAGCGCCGAGGAACATGTACTAGGGTGTATGTGTGACTCGTTCAGATTATGAGCTGGAACAAAAGCAAACGAAAATCAAAAATTTTTCCAGTATCAATGATCCGTACGGATAAATAGGATAAAATGAAAAAACTCAAGTGACTCTCTAAAAAAAAAAAAGATCTATGCATCTATTGTGTATGAAATTTATGGTTTATATTAGTGTAAAGCCAAAAAAATTTCCCATTGGTAGCGTTAACGTTATCCATTTAGCGGGGAATCCCTTTATTAAATTCAGAAAAAAAAAGAATGCTCCCTTTATTTGTAAGAACGGACTATTAGGGTCAGCTATCCAGCTAACCTTCAAAATTAAATACCGTTACTGTATAGGTGAATCTAATTGTGAAAGACCGATTACTGGATAATTCATGGGTAGAGCCAAAAAAGTTTGAACTGTACAAGTTATCAATAGATAGAAATGAAGTTAAAGTAAAGGGGCTCCGGTGTATAGAGAGGACCTGACCGTTTAAGAAAGAACCATAGAAACGAAGGAACCCACTATATTCTTTTTTATTTATTAAAGTAAATAGAATTTTAAATTTCTATTTACTTTAATAAATTCATTTAGGTTTTTGTCTTGTTTCAAGACGAAATGTCAAAAAAAATAGTGGTCGGGAAGGTTATAGCAGCAAAAGCCATTGGGATTTTTTTTATACATTGGAACAATCCGTTTTATTATTAATAGCCCAGGAGGGTAGAAAAGAATAACCCCCCCAAAAAAAAAATCAATTAGTTATTCATCAAAGGTTCATTTATTCAATGACTAGAGTTAGACGAGGATATATAGCTCGGAGACGTAGAACAAAAATGCGTTTGTTTCCATCAACCCTTCGGGGGGCTCATTCAAGACGTACTCGAACCGTTGCTCAACAGAAAATGAAAGCTTTAGTTTCGGCTCATGGGGATAGAGGTAGGCAAAAGAGAGATTTTCGTCGTTTATGGATCACTCGGATAAACGCAGTAATTCGCGAAAATGGGGTATACTATAATTATAGTAAATTTATACACGATCTGTCCAAGAGACAGTTGCTTCTTAATCGTAAAGTACTTGCACAAATAGCTATATTAAATAGAAATTGTCTTTATATGATAAATAGAAATTGTCTTTATATGATTTCAAATGAAATCATATAAAAAGAAGATTGGAAAGAATGCCCCGAAAAAATTGAAATGAAATTCCCCGGAGTTTATTCTCCGGGAGTATAGAGTATAAATTAGTCTGATAAAATACGATAAATAAATATAAATCAACAAATTCATTCAAAATTAAAAGATTTTTTCCTATTTTTTTTTACGTTACGATACTCAGGAGTCTCGGGTTTTTTATAACAAAGCCGCAATCCATATTTGAGTTCATATTGCTTTTCATTTTTTGATTCAATTCCATTTTTATCAAGTAAATAAAGAAAAAGCATATTATTTTTTTATTTTTTATTTATTTTTGGTTATAAATCTGGTAGTCGACTCATTTCTTTCAAATTGTTTCTCATTATTAATAAAAGGTAACAACGATAAAATACGAGCTTGTTTTATAGCAATAGTAATTAATCGTTGTTGTTTCAAGGTTAATCTATTTACTTGCCTAGATAAGATTTTTCCTTGCTCACTAATAAATCGACTAATTAAACTCATGTTTCTATAATCAATTCGATCCCCCGGTTGGATCGGGGGCAAACGCCTACGAAAAGATCGCTTGGATTTAATAAAGGGTCGCTTGGATTTATCCATAGTTTGTTTAATTTCTGCCTTATACTAAAAATCCTACTTCGTATTAAAAATTTTTTTAGGTCCAGCCGAAATAGGATTAGGTTTGTTTATTTATCTTTATATTTATATTTTTTTTTTTTTATTCTTTTATTATATATATAATAAAAAAAAAAAAATAGTAAAATAGTAAATAATATAAAATTATAATGAAAAAAGTTTTGTCCCCTTCATTGAATTAAAAGGAGGATAGCCAGACGTTCGGTTTGATCTTTTTTATTTCTTTATCTCTCCATGAATTGTATGTTTGTAACAATAGGGACAGAATTTTTTAAATTCTAATCGATTAGGTGTATTGTGTCGATTCTTTTGAGTAATATATCTGGAAACGCCCCTTGATTCCTTATTAACACTCTTTCGAACACAACTATTACATTCCAAAATAACTTTTACTCGGACATCTTTCTCCTTAGCCATGAACCTCCTTTTTATTTTTGGGATTTTTAATTCAAACAATTTTTTTCGACCCAAAGTGAAGAAGAAAGGAAATAAAAAATATGGATGTTGCTAACCCGAAATACAATTAAAACGAGTTCATTGCAATCAATAGAGTAATAATAAAGATAAAGAGTATATAAATTAAGAAATAATATGTAATCAAATTCAAAAAGTTTATAACTATATTTCTACTCACAGTCTTTTTTAAAAGTATGGTGTATAATACTCTTATGCTAAACCCACCTTGTTATTTTTATCCCCCCCCTTTTCTTCTTTAATTGCCCTTTTATTTATAGCAATTAAAGAAGAAAAGTAGATTCAACTTCACCACAACCTGAGTTCAGACTCGAAGGATAAAAATAACAATAAAGGGGTATTAGTCACAGAAAATGGCTTCTTTCTCTAATCTTCATTACCCCTTTACCGTGTTAATAACTAGAATGAAAAAAAAGGAAATGTCAACGCATCGGGGAAAAAGCGATTGATTTCTATTAATAGACCGGCTAAAGACCCAAACCATAGAGTACTTAGTACCGGTGCTACGGAAAGATATGTTTTTAGATCTCGCATTGAAAACCCTCCTTCTTAAATTTTATTTTATTAAAGATAATACAGATCTAATCTATGAGCAGATGTATATATAGATAGTCAAGGATTACTTGGTTTTGTAAACGAAATGCATAAGTTAAATAAAAAAAAAAAAAAAAAGGAAAAATAGCCAGTAGATAAGAGATTAAAAAAAAAAAAAGAATAGCATACCCTTCCTGTGGAAGTGAGCATTCACGAAAAGTATTTACCTTTTTTGAGTTTACGACAGGTTTTCAGATACATCAGATACATAAATATAAATATATAAAAACAAGATATCATATGAGACCAAAAACAAGACATGGACTGGCAAGATAAATCGTGTAATTTTATGGTAAAAAAATAAGGATATGGAAAACAAGACAAGGATTCTTTAGAATTAGACTAT